TAAAGAATTTCTACCTCTTATTATAGTGTGTGCTTCCGGAGGGGCACGCATGCAAGAAGGAAGTTTGAGCTTGATGCAAATGGCTAAAATATCTTCTGCTTTATATGATTATCAATCAAATAAAAAGTTATTCTATGTACCAATCCTTACATCTCCTACTACCGGTGGGGTGACAGCTAGTTTTGGTATGTTGGGGGATATCATTATTGCCGAACCCAATGCCTACATTGCGTTTGCGGGTAAAAGAGTAATTGAACAAACATTGAATAAAACAGTACCCGAAGGTTCACAAGCGGCTGAGTATTTATTCCAGAAGGGCTTATTCGATCTAATCGTACCACGTAATCCTTTAAAAAGCGTTCTGAGTGAGTTATTTCAACTCCATACTTTCTTTCCTTTGAATCAAAATTAGAACATTAAGTTCAATTATTTTGAGCAAACAAGTAATTAGTTTATCAGAATCCAAGTCAAAATTAGACGAATGGGGTTTTCTTTGTTGACATAAGATCTAATCGTATAAAGAATCAAAAGTCACAGAAAATCCGCCCCTTTTTCTATATTCCTGATTATTGATCAAGACGCCTCTATCAACAAGATAAAAGATGAAATTCTTTTTTTCGTGAAATTAGGCAAATAAAAAAAATATCCTCTTCTCGTCATATATAATTAAAATCTACAAAATATAGAATTTTTTATCTTTCTATATCTTACGATAATCCTATTTTGACTAAGAATCCCTGCTCCTGCTGGATGGGATTCTAACAAACCCTTCAATATAAATAGAATTAATTTTTAAGAATATAATTAATTTTTAAGAAACTTTTTGCTTAGTAAATGAAATTCGAAGACAAGAGCAAAAAATGAAGAAAAGAATAATAATAATATCTCATCCATATCCTTTCAAATCTTTCATGTAGAAATTAGATCTATACTTAATAGATATTAAGTAATAATAATTCCAATTTCTAATTATCAAATTATAATAAGATATCTTTATATATAATAAGATATCTTTATATTATAAATAATAAATATAAAATATAAATAATAATAAAAGGTACAAATAGTAAATCGAGGTACCCATTCTATGACAACTCTTAACTTTCCCTCTGTTTTGGTGCCTTTAGTAGGCCTAGTCTTTCCGGCAATCGCAATGGCTTCTTTATTTCTTCATGTTCAAAAAAACAAGATTGTTTAGAGCCGATGGGACAAAATCTCATCTATTTTTTTTTTCAAAACTGACGCTTGTATCATAACACAGATATCCATTTAGCAAAATATGGTATAAGCGGCTTCCGCCGAAAAACTCTTATGTCTGCAGAAAATGGTATTAGGGGTAAATGTATTCTAGCTATTTTCAAATAGACCCGAATTGACGGATGGCTGAACTGTAAAGTTGGTCTATCTATATGTATGTGGCTATCTTTAGTGAGATCATACGAAGGGTATGTTATTAGTTTAGATCTAACCAATTTAATGAATTACTCCTAAAGGTTCACATCAAACTAGTGCTAGTTGATGCGAGTTACTTCGGAAACAAAAGGACTAAAGTCAAATTCATTTGGGGTATTCTCTCAATTCCAAAAAACGCAACCGGATCAAGTATGAGTTGTCGATCAGAACATATATGGATAGAACCTATAACGGGGGCTCGAAAAACAAGTAATTTCTGCTGGGCTGTTATCCTTTTTTTAGGTTCATTAGGATTCTTGTTGGTTGGAACCTCCAGTTATCTTGGTAGAAATTTGATATCTTTATTTCCGTCTCAGGAAATAGTTTTTTTTCCACAAGGAATTGTGATGTCTTTCTATGGGATCGCGGGTCTTTTTATTAGCTCCTATTTGTGGTGCACAATTTCGTGGAATGTAGGTAGTGGTTATGATCGATTTGATAGAAAAGACGGAATAGTGTGTATCTTTCGGTGGGGATTTCCTGGAAAAAATCGTCGCGTCTTCCTCCGATTTCTTATAAAAGATATTCAGTCCGTCAGAATAGAAGTTAAAGAGGGTATTTATGCTCGTCGTGTCCTTTATATGGATATCAGAGGCCAGGGAGCCATTCCATTGACTCGTACTGATGAGAATTTTACTCCACGGGAAATGGAACAAAAAGCTGCTGAATTGGCCTATTTCTTGCGTGTACCAATTGAAGTATTTTAAGAAATGAGCCAAGAAATCAATGCTTTCTCAGCAGGAGGGTAAAAACGCAAGAATCCTCTTTTTCTATAACATAACTTAATTGAGGTTTCTTCAGAACATTCATTCGAGTCAAAGCAGACATATATGCAACAAGTATAAAATAAAACTCTTTTGGGGATCTTTTATATGTATCGAAATATACACAACTCAATTCAATAAAAAATCAGAAACAAATCGAAATATCTCATAATCAACCATTTCGAAATAAGGAAATTCCCCCCTTTTTTACTTGTTGGAATTGAGACTTTAGATTCAGATAGATCATATCTTGTAATTTTTTAGAAGCTTCTTTTTATACTTTT